GAATCGGTCACGATATGATATATTGGTTATATCATTGTAGCAACGGAAAGTTTTTTTGCATAATAAAAAAAGAAAATAAAAACAAATCTGATTATAAGTTGTGAAGCAATAACAATAAAAATGCGGATAAAGGGAAGGGTGAGAGAAAGAGAGAAAAATAATATCAATGCTATATGATTCCAATATGTAAGGTCCATGAGTGATCTTATAAAGGATAGTGTAATAAAGCATCAATACTAATTTTATTGATCTATAATTAGATGAATTTGTTCATAGAACAAAAAAATAAAGAGCCCCGAGTCAATAAAGACTGAGAAAATTGACTCAAGAACACATTTCATTTTCATTAGGAGCTCCATTGTATTGTATAATTCAGGCCTAACCATTAATCTAGAAGCGATGGGAACGACGAAACCTGTGGATGCATAAGATTCTATTGAAAACGAATCCTAATGATTCACTGGGTAGGATGGCGGAACAAACCCGGGACCAATCCCCTTTTATTCTGAAAGGTCATGTCATGGGATAACCCTACAACTAAAATAGATGTTGAAAGAGTAAACATTCGCCCGCGAAAGTTTTGATTTTATTGGATTTATAAATTTTGGTCGATCCGATATGATAATAAAAAAGACAAAACAAAATAAAGACTCGTTATAACAAAATGACATTATATTATCTATAACATTATCTCTAAATAATCTAGAAAATAATTATCTATAACTATAACTATAAATAGAAAAATAGAATAGATGTTTAATTAATTAAAAAAAATTATAAATTATCAAAATAAGATATACAAATTTCTAATAGATTAGATAAAATAATAGATTAGATAAAATCTCGATGAATCCCACGATTCAGTATATTTTTCATTAAAGACATGTATATTATTTTATAATTGTTTCATTCGCGAGGAGCTGGATGAGAAGAAACTCTCATGTCCGGTTCTGTAGTAGAGATGGAATGAATTGATAAACAACCATCAACTATAACCCCAAAAGAACCAGATTCCGTAAACAACATAGAGGAAGAATGAAAGGAATATCTTATAGAGGTAATTGTATTTGCTTCGGTAGATATGCTCTTCAGGCACTTGAACCCGCGTGGATCACATCTAGACAAATAGAAGCAGGGCGGCGAGCAATGACACGAAATGTGCGCCGCGGTGGAAAAATATGGGTACGCATATTTCCAGACAAACCAGTTACAGTAAGACCCGCGGAAACGCGTATGGGTTCGGGGAAAGGATCTCCCGAATATTGGGTAGCTATCGTTAAACCGGGTAGAATACTTTATGAAATGGGCGGAGTAGCAGAAAATGTAGCCAGAAAGGCTATTTCAATAGCGGCATCCAAAATGCCTATACGAACTCAATTCATTATTTCAGGATAGGAATGTAAAACCAAAGGAAAGAGGTCTTTGGAATAAAAAAAACAATTGTAGGTTTCTTTTTTTTTTATTTTGGACAAACAATATTTCTTTTTTTTTACTTCGCCCCTTTGCATCAAAAGAGCAAATAAAAAAAATGATATGATTCAACCTCAAACCCATTTAAATGTAGCAGACAACAGCGGGGCCCGAAAATTGATGTGTATTCGAATCATAGGAGCTAGTAATCGACGATATGCCCATATTGGTGACGTTATTGTTGCTGTAATCAAGGAAGCAATACCAAATACACCTTTAGAAAAATCTGAAGTGATCAGAGCTGTAATTGTACGTACTTGTAAAGAACTCAAACGTGACAACGGTATGATACTACGATATGATGACAATGCTGCGGTTGTTATTGATCAAGAAGGAAATCCCAAAGGAACTAGAATTTTTGGTGCGATCGCACGGGAATTGAGACAGTTAAATTTCACTAAAATAGTTTCATTAGCGCCTGAAGTACTATAAGTATAATAAAGATGAGACTATAATATAGTTATAACATTTGAATAAAATAGATAAAATTTATTAGTAGATTTGTCTCACGCATATATCTTTAACAATTCAAAAAATAGAAATATATATATAAAGAAAAAAAAAGCATGTTGATTATATAAAAATTCGGGGGCAACAATAATTTTAGTTTATCATGGGTAAAGACACTATTGCTGATATAATAACTTCTATACGCAATGCTGACATGAATAGAAAGGGAACGGTTCGAATACTATCTACTAACATCACCGAAAACCTTGTTAAAATACTGTTAAGAGAAGGTTTTCTTGAAAACGTGAGGAAACATCAAGAAAGCAACAAATATTTTTTGGTTTTAACCCTACGACATAGAAGGAATAGGAAAGGGCCATATAAAACCGTTTTAAATTTAAAACGGATCAGTCGACCCGGTCTACGAATCTATTCGAACTATCAACGAATTCCTAAAATTTTAGGCGGGATGGGGATTGTAATTCTTTCTACTTCTCGGGGTATAATAACGGACCGAGAGGCCCGACTAGAAAGAATTGGTGGAGAAATTTTGTGTTATATATGGTAAGCTTTCTTCTAT